GCGCAACGATGACTCTTTTCAACTAATCACAAAGACATCGGAACACTATATTTTATCTTTGGAGCATGATCTGGGATAGTAGGCACCTCCTTAAGTCTCTTAATTCGAGCTGAACTTGGACAACCAGGGAGATTAATCGGCAACGACCAAATTTATAATGTTGTAGTTACTGCCCATGCTTTCGTAATAATTTTTTTTATAGTAATACCTATTATAATCGGGGGGTTTGGAAATTGACTCCTACCACTAATACTTGGGGCCCCGGATATAGCTTTTCCCCGAATAAATAATATAAGATTTTGACTTTTACCTCCCTCACTAACTTTACTACTTTCAAGAGGTATAGTGGAAAGCGGAGTCGGCACCGGATGAACAGTTTACCCCCCTCTAGCGGCTGGTATTGCCCACGCAGGAGCCTCAGTAGACATAGGAATCTTCTCTCTACACTTAGCAGGAGTTTCCTCTATCCTCGGAGCTGTTAATTTTATAACTACTGTCATTAATATACGTAGAAGAGGTATAACTATAGACCGAATACCACTCTTCGTTTGATCAGTCTTTTTAACAGCTATTTTACTCCTCCTATCTCTACCAGTTTTAGCTGGAGCTATCACAATACTTCTAACTGATCGAAATCTTAATACTTCCTTTTTTGATCCTGCAGGAGGAGGAGATCCCATCCTCTACCAGCACTTATTCTGGTTCTTTGGCCACCCCGAAGTTTACATTCTAATTCTTCCTGCCTTTGGAATAATCTCTCACATTATTAACCAAGAGTCAGGAAAAAAAGAAGCATTCGGCACCTTAGGGATAATCTATGCTATAATAGCAATTGGTGTTCTAGGATTTGTTGTCTGAGCACACCATATATTTACAGTCGGCATAGATGTAGACACCCGAGCTTACTTTACATCAGCTACTATAATTATTGCTGTGCCCACTGGAATTAAAATCTTTAGATGACTAGGCACCCTCCATGGAACTCAATTTACATATAGCCCCTCTCTCCTATGAGCCCTTGGATTCGTGTTCCTATTTACAGTAGGAGGGCTTACTGGAGTAGTTCTAGCTAACTCATCAATTGATATTATTCTCCACGATACATACTACGTTGTAGCTCACTTCCACTACGTACTCTCCATAGGAGCAGTTTTTGGTATTTTCGCCGGTATTGCCCACTGATTTCCCTTATTTACTGGACTTTCCATAAAACCATCTTGGCTAAAGATACACTTTGTGACTATATTTGTTGGGGTAAACATTACATTCTTCCCGCAACATTTCCTAGGATTAAATGGGATACCTCGGCGGTACTCTGATTACCCAGATGCCTACACAACTTGAAACGTTGTTTCTTCAGTCGGCTCGACTATCTCTCTAATTGCAGTTATAGGATTTGTTATAATTGTGTGAGAAGCGTTAACAGCCGGCCGACCTGTTATATTCTCCCTATTTCTCCCAACTTCTATTGAGTGACAGCATAACTTACCCCCTGCCGATCACAGCTACATAGAAATCCCGATAATCACTAACTTCTAAAATGGCAGATCATTGCCTAGGACTTAAGCTCCTAATAGGAAACTATAAAGTTTCTTTTAGAATCAATGGCAACATGATCCGCTTTAGGCTTTCAAGATAGAGCCTCCCCGCTCATAGAACAACTTACCTTCTTTCACGACCATGCTATATTAGTTCTAATTCTAATTACCACCTTAGTAGGATATATAATAGCATCTTTATTTTTTAATAAACTAACAAATCGATTCCTTCTTGAAGGCCAAACTATTGAAATTATTTGAACTATCTTACCAGCCATTATTCTAATCTTTATTGCATTACCTTCCCTACGCCTACTTTATCTTCTCGATGAAGTTAACACCCCAAGAGTAACACTTAAAGCTATTGGACACCAATGGTATTGAAGATATGAATATTCAGATTTTCTCCAAGTAGAATTTGATTCATATATAATCCCCTCTAATGAACTCAGAGACTCAGGATTCCGCCTCCTAGATGTAGACAATCGAACCGTTCTACCTATAAACACCCAAGTACGTGTACTAATTTCCGCTGCAGACGTCATCCATTCTTGAACAATCCCAGCTCTTGGAGTCAAAGCCGATGCTGTTCCTGGCCGTTTAAACCAGATTAGCTTTAGAACAAACCGACCTGGTTTATTTTTTGGGCAATGCTCTGAAATTTGTGGAGCTAACCATAGATTCATACCAATCGTAGTAGAAAGAACTTCGATTAAATCTTTCCTAAACTGAATCTCGTTAGCGAGAGATGCTTCATTAGATGACTGAAAGCAAGTGTAGGTCTTTTAAACCTATTATAGTACCCGCGCCTACTTCTAATGATTAAAATTAGTTAAAATTATAACATAGGTTTGTCAGGCCTAAATTATCAATATTGATATTTTAAAATTCCACAAATAGCCCCCTTAATATGATTAAACTTATTTGGGTTTTTTTCCCTAGTTTTTACACTTTTCTTAATTTCTAATTATTTCATTAAATCTCCTGCAAAAATAGAGACTCAACTTAAACCCCATTTACCTAATAAATTAAATTGAAAATGATAACAAACCTATTTTCCAGATTTGACCCCTTATCTAGAATTATAAATCTTTCCTTAAACTGGCTCTCAACCCTACTGGGCCTTCTTTTTCTTCCCTACTTATTTTGATTTATTCCATCTCGGTGATCTTTGCTATGATCTCTAATTACCTCTACACTACATAAGGAATTTAAAGTTTTATTAGGGACTAATAACCCAGGAGGAACTATCATTTTTGTAAGATTATTTAGGTTAATTGTATTCAATAATTCTCTAGGTCTTTTACCATATGTATTCACTAGAACTAGACACCTAGCTATAACACTAACTCTCGCTCTACCCCTATGAATCTCCTTTATAGTCTTTGGGTGATTACACCACACTCAACACATATTCGCCCATTTAGTTCCCTCAGGGACCCCAGGCCCCCTAATACCATTCATGGTTTTAATTGAAACTGTCAGAAATATTATCCGCCCAGGCACTCTAGCCGTGCGGCTAGCTGCTAATATAATTGCAGGCCACCTTCTACTTACTTTACTAGGTAATACTGGCCCATCTCTCTCTTTATCTTTAGTCTATCTATTACTAATTTCTCAAATTCTTCTTCTCCTCTTGGAAACAGCAGTCGCTGTGATTCAATCTTATGTTTTTGCCGTACTAAGAACCCTATATGCTAGAGAAGTAAATTAATGCCAACACACGGACACCACACATATCATCTAGTAGATATAAGACCTTGACCTTTAACAGGGTCTATTAGAGCAATAATATTAACTACAGGACTAGTTAAATGATTTCACCAATTCAATATTGACCTATTAGCCCTCGGCCTAGTAGCCACAGTCCTTACTATAATTCAATGATGACGAGATGTAACTCGAGAAGGAACATATCAAGGACTTCATACTTCACGAGTAATAACTGGGCTTCAATGAGGGATAATCTTATTTATCACTTCTGAGGTACTCTTTTTCTTTTCCTTTTTTTGGGCCTTTTTCCATAGTAGTCTATCCCCAACTGTGGAGCTCGGAGGTTATTGACCCCCCGCAGGGATTCAAGCTTTTAACCCCTTTCAAATCCCCCTCTTAAATACTGCTATTCTTCTAGCGTCTGGAGCCACAGTTACTTGAAGACACCACGCACTTTTAGAATCTAATCACTCTCAGGCGCTTCAAAGTTTAGGCCTCACAGCCTTTTTAGGTCTCTACTTTACAGGGCTCCAAGCCCTAGAGTATTTTGAAGCTCCCTTTACAATTGCTGATTCGGTGTACGGGGCCACATTCTTTGTAGCTACTGGGTTCCATGGTTTGCATGTGATTATTGGCTCTTCTTTTCTTCTGGTATGCCTATACCGAATATATATATGCCACTTTTCCGCTAAACACCACCTAGGATTTGAAGCAGCTGCCTGATACTGACATTTTGTAGATGTAGTGTGACTCTTCTTATATATCTCAATCTACTGGTGAGGCGGCTAATAAATTATTTTTCTAATATAACAAGTATAATTGGCTTCCAACCAGTAAGTCTGGAACCTCCAGGAAAAATAATTCTTTTAACATCCATCCTTACAACCTTAATTCTAATTATTGCCTCTGTTATTATAATTTTATCGTCAATTCTAGCCAAAAAAACAATCACAGATCGAGAAAAAAACTCTCCCTTTGAATGTGGCTTTGACCCCAGGGGGTCTGCCCGGCTCCCGTTTTCTTTACGGTTTTTCTTAATTGCAGTTATCTTTCTAATTTTCGACGTAGAAATCACGCTCCTACTCCCTCTTGCCTCTATCATCAATATAACAAATATTAATACTTGAATATTCACAGGAATCTTTTTTCTTATTATTCTACTAGTAGGCCTTTACCATGAATGAAACCAAGGAGCCCTAGAGTGGGCAGACTAGAGAAGTTATAGTCAACTATGACATCTGGGTTGCATTCAGAAAGTGCTTTACTATAAGCTAACTTTAACTGAGAAGCGAATGTTGCATTTAGTTTCGGCCTAAACTTCGGCGGTACCTGCCGCCCTCAGTTAACAAAGTTAACTAAAGCCAAAAAGAGGCGTACCACTGTTAATGGTAATATTGAGCTATTGTTCTAGTTAAGGGGGTAGGTTGCTGCAAGGAGAAGCTTCTAACTTACTCCTTAAGCGGTTCAACTCCGTTTCTACCCTTGTTGTTATAGTGTAAATAACACACTACATTTTCGTTGTAGAGCTAAAGGTACACTCCTTTTAAAAACACTCAAAAGCTAAAATCACTACCTTTACAGCTTCAATGTAACGCTCTAAACTTAAGCTATTTAAGTAAATAATAATCAATAGCGCCACTAGCCATATAACTAACACTACCATGTAGACTTTTACGCTGTTGTCTTGAGCAATCTGAAGATACCCAGAAGTCTTTGAAAAAAAAGAATAAGCTCCTTGACCCCCATAATATTCCGATCAACCCCCGTCTCCAGTTTGCTGATAGAGAGATCCTAAGATTAAAACCCCATTCCTAACCCCGCGAGTTGAAAGAAACGGCATAAACCATATCGAGCCCGCAAAAACAACTAAACTATATCTACCTAAAGACTTTAAAGTATAATTTACTCTTATTATATTTAATAAATAACCCCCTAGGCCCCCTAAGACCCTTACAATTAAAGCAAGAAGCTTAAAATCCAATCTTAAACAAATCATACAAGGAGCAGGAAAAATTAACCAGGACAATCTAGCACCTCCTGCAACAGCTCCAACCCCTAACATGATTATAGGCCAAGTTATAGTCGAATCCTCGTCTCTTACCCCCGCCGCAGAACTTAAATTATAATCCCCCCTAAGTCTATAAAAAATAAGACGAAATGTATAACAAACAGTTAAGCCGGTAGCCCCAGCTAACAACCAAAAACAGATCTCATTCAAGGGCCTAAAAAAAGCAACCTCTAAAATTAAATCTTTAGAATAAAACCCAGCTAAAAAAGGAGTACCACATAAAGCTAAATTGGCCAAATTAATTCTTATAACTCTTAAAGGTATAAACCTTACAAGACCTCCTATAGCTCGAATATCCTGGTAATCTCCAGCCCTATGAATTACTGCCCCCGCACATATAAACAGAAGCGCTTTAAATAAAGCATGAGCCAATAAATGAAAAAAGGCTAATTCAGGTCAACCCATAGCTAAAATTCTCATTATTACACCAAGCTGACTTAAAGTAGATAAAGCAATAATCTTCTTTAAGTCAGTTTCAAAATTAGCGCCGAGTCCAGCTATAAATATAGTCAATCTCGCCAAAAGTAAAAGTACCGTCTGAACAATAGTTCCATCAAGAGCTTCACTAAACCGAATTAGAAGATAGACCCCCGCTGTAACTAAAGTTGAAGAGTGAACTAAAGCAGACACCGGGGTTGGAGCAGCTATAGCCGCAGGCAGCCAAGCCGAAAAAGGGATCTGAGCTCTCTTAGTTATCCCAGCCAACACTACTAAAGCACATAAACCAATAATTTCCCGGATCTCTGTCCTACCAGTATAAAAAATAAAATTTCAGCCTCCTAACCTAAATATTAGAGCGATTCTGAGTAAAATAGCTACATCTCCAACCCGGTTGGAGAGAGCAGTAATTATCCCAGCATTAGCTGATTTTTCATTTTGGTAGTAAATAACTAAGGCGTAAGACACAAGACCAAGCCCATCCCATCCTACTAAAATCCTAACTAGATTAGGCCTAATAATAAGAAACCCTATAGATGCCACGAATCCTAAAACCAAATATATAAAACGATTTATATTATTATCCCCGCTTATGTAGCCCCCTCTATAAAAAAGAACTATAGCTGAAATAAAAGTCACAAAAGACATAAACATTATTGATATTCAATCAATGATCAAAGCTATCTCCAAAGAACAAGAGTTTAAAGATAAAATCTCCCACTCAATAAAATAAGATCCTCCCCTAAAAAGCATTAAAAAGGAACATACTAACGACCTAGTAGATAAAATTAATAAAAAGACTATCCTAGTTAAATTTATTTTAATAGACCATAACACTGCCCGAAATAATAACTTATATCTTCGGATTCACAAACCGACGTTTTACTTAAACTATTTGAGCAAACCAAGTATATCAACAACCCCCTCTTTAAAATTATAATATTTAAAGGCACTCAATGCAAAGCTAAAACCAAATATTCACGTACCTTTCCAGAACAACACGAAAAGAGAGAATTAAAAAACTTACCATGCTGACTTAAAGAAAATATATAAAGAGTGTAGGCAGCTCTAAAAAAAGAAAGAGCTCCTACAGCAATAACTCTAAGCCTTGACCATCTCACCACTCTTATAATAAGTCTAATCTCACCCAATAAATTTAAAGTAGGAGGAGCAGCTATATTACCTGCTCTTAGCAAAAATCACCACAAGGCTATCCTTGGCATAAAATTTAACAAACCCTTTCTAACTAAGAGCCTACGAGACCCTACGCGCTCATAAGCTATATTTGCCAAACAAAATAACCCTGAAGAACAAAGACCATGCCCCACTATAACAGCTACAGCTCCTCCTAGCCCCCACCATCTAAATACTATCAACCCGCACAAAACCAATCCCATATGCGCCACTGAAGAATACGCAATTAAAGCCTTGATATCTGTCTGACGAAGACATATTAATCTTACTCCCACTCCACCAACAATTCCTACTCTAACCCAAATTCAAGATAACACCCTTCCAATTTTAAGAAACAAAGGAAGAACCCGTAGTAAGCCATAGCCCCCTAATTTTAATAAAACTCCTGCCAAAATTATTGAACCAGCCACAGGTGCCTCAACGTGAGCCTTAGGCAATCATAAATGAACTATAAACATAGGTAATTTTACAATAAAAGCAAACACAGTAGAAAGATACCAGATTGCCCCAATAAAAAAAGAAGACCTACCTAAATTAGATAGACCAATTACTAATGTGCCACCTGATCTATACAAAGCTAATAAAGACACTAATAAAGGTAAAGATGCAAATAAAGTATAAAATAATATATATACTCCAGCTTGAAGCCGCTCAGGTTGGTAACCCCAGCCTAAAATTAAAATTAAAGTAGGAATTAAAGATCTCTCAAAACAAACATAAAATAATAAATAATCTAAACAAGAAAAAGTTAAGACTAAACTCACTAACAGTAATAAATTTATAACCAAAAATACAGATTGAAAATTTAAAGAATCATAAATTTTCTGACTCCCCCCTACAACTAAAGCTGTAATTCAAAACCTGAGTAAAATAAGGATATAACCAATAGAATCAACCCCGAATCCATAACCTAAGGAACCTAGAAAAAATCTGTTTACTCTGTATAAACCAAATATGAATCTAACCAAAAACAATAATAATTGCACTCCAAGTCACCTCCTTGTTCTAAAAAGTATCAACACCCCAAAAAATATAAACTTTAACATTGTAATACTCTAAACCCACTAAAATTGTCATTCCCATGCCTACGAACAATGGAAACTAACAAAGCCAGCCCTAAAGCCCCCTCGCAAGCAGCCAAAGTTAAAAAAAATAACAAGAAATAACAATCAGCCCCTAAGTTAGCAACAAGAGTTGCCACAAACCAAAAAATGCTTAACATGATAAATTCAAGCCTTAGTAAAGTATTCAAAAGATGCTTTCGCCCTCTAACAAAAGCAGAAACACCGCAAAAAAATCTCACTAAAGGAACAAAAGAAAAAACTCTCAGAATTGCCATTGTCTTGATAGTTTAATAAAAACTTTGGTCTTGTAAACCAAGAATGAAATCTTTTTCTCAGGATATCAGAAAAGAAAGTACCTCCCATCTCTAGTCCCCAAAACTAATATTTTACTTAAACTATTTTCTGTTATCTCTATACTATTTTACTGCTCAACTATTAATATCGCCCTAGCGCTTTCCTTTACACAAATAATACACCCCTTAGCAATAGGGCTCACACTCCTAGCTCAAACAGTTCTAATCTGCCTGACCTCAGGTCTCCTATCTAAATCAATATGATTCTCGTATATCTTATTCTTAATTTTCTTAGGGGCCATATTAGTCTTATTTATCTACGTAGCCTCGTTAGCATCTAATGAAGCTTTCAGATTTTCGATCCCAACTATAGGACTTCTCCTAGCTAGTGTTAGTTGTCTCCCTCTCTTCATACTTATAGATCCCTTCCTACCAACAATAAAACAGACAACAGAAAGATCATTTTCAACAATAAATGAATTCTTAAATACAACACAATACAACCTTAGAATAATTTATAACCCAACCTCTATAAACCTAACCTTATTTATTATTCTCTACCTACTATTAACCTTAATCGTAGTAGTTAAAATTACAACTACATTTTTTGGTCCCTTACGGCTCTCTTAATGACAATACCTTTACGGAAAAGGCATCCCCTATTCAGAATTGCTAACGGCGCACTTGTAGATCTACCCACCCCCGCTAATATTTCAATTCTTTGAAATTTTGGCTCCCTTTTAGGATTATGTTTGGCTGTGCAACTTGCTACCGGCCTATTTCTAGCAATACACTATACCGCCCATATTGACTTGGCTTTTTCAAGAGTAGCCCACATTTGCCGGGATGTAAATTACGGCTGACTTCTACGGACGCTCCATGCTAATGGGGCCTCCTTTTTTTTCATCTGTCTGTATATACACATCGGGCGAGGAATCTACTACGGATCCTTTATATTCTTACATACATGATCTGTAGGCGTAGTAATTTTATTCCTAGTAATGGCCACAGCATTCCTAGGCTATGTTCTACCTTGAGGACAAATATCTTTTTGAGGAGCTACTGTTATTACAAATCTATTTTCTGCAATCCCTTATGTAGGAACCTATTTAGTCCAATGAATTTGAGGGGGATTTGCTGTTGATAACGCAACCTTAACTCGATTCTTCACCTTTCACTTCTTGTTCCCCTTTGTCGTAGCTGCTGCTACTTTAGTCCATATTCTCTTTCTCCATCAAACAGGCTCTAATAATCCCCTAGGACTCTCAAGCCAAGTAGATAAAATCCCCTTCCACCCATATTTTTCGTTTAAAGATATTGTAGGATTCTTAGTAATAATTGCTGCCTTAGTAATTTTAACTCTATTAGACCCTTATCTACTAGGAGACCCAGATAATTTTATTCCTGCAAATCCTCTCGTTACCCCAGCTCATATCCAACCCGAGTGATACTTCCTATTCGCCTATGCTATTCTTCGGTCTATCCCTAACAAATTAGGAGGAGTTATCGCGCTAGCAATATCAGTCGCGATCCTTTTTATTCTTCCCTTTACACATAAAGCTAAATTTCGCAGTTTAACATTTTACCCTCTCAATCAATTTATATTTTGAACTATGGTAGTTATTGTAATGCTCCTTACATGAATCGGGGCCCGACCAGTAGAAGACCCTTACGTACTTACAGGCCAAATTCTTACAGTTCTTTACTTTGCCTACTATATTATTAACCCGATAACTCTCCTTATCTGAGATAAACTGTTAGATTGATTATTTATCTTTACAGGTAAAGTAGATGTTTTGAAAGCATCAGAAAAGAGTTCAACTCTCTTAATAATCTTCTCATTCTTATTTTTCCTAAATTTTGTACACTATATTAAAACCCTCTCTAACATAATTTTTAATCCCATAAAAAAGATAGCGTAATTTAAAGCTACAGGTAAAAATCTTTTCCAAGCCAAATATATTAACTTATCGTAACGGAACCGAGGGAGAGTCCCTCGCACTCAAACAAAACAAAATCTAATAAATATTGCCTTTAAGTAAAAGGCGGCTCTAATTAAAGTGCCCCCTAAAAAGATAATTGCAAACAAAACCCTCATAAATAGAATTCTAGCATACTCTGCCATGAAAATTAAAGCAAACCCTCCACTCCTATACTCAGTATTAAAGCCAGAAACTAACTCTGACTCTCCTTCTGCAAAATCAAAAGGTGTCCGATTTGTCTCAGCTAAACAAGAAGCAAATCAAAGCAAACCTAATGGAAAAGCAAAAAACATAAACCAAAGATAACGCTGAAGATCAGTAAAAAGACTTAGATCAAACCCCCCCACTAAGAATAACATCCTCAAAAGAATTAAAGCCAATCTTACTTCATAAGAAATAGTTTGAGCCACAGCCCGCAAACATCCTAAAAGAGCATACTTAGAATTAGACGCCCAGCCCGCTCCCATAGTAGAGTAAACGCCCAGCCTAGTACAGCACAAAAAAAATAAAATCCTTATATTAAATCTAATAAGTCCAATTTCATATGGCATCACTAGCCAAACTAAAAGCGCTACAAACAAGCTAAATACCGGAGACAAATAATAAGGGATAAAATTTGATATTGTAGGAAAGGTTTGCTCCTTAGTAAATAACTTTACAGCGTCAGCAAAAGGCTGAAGAAGACCTATAAATCCAACTTTATTAGGCCCCTTACGAATTTGAATATAACCTAAAATCTTTCGCTCAAGCACAGCTACAAGCACAAAAATAACTAAAACTAAATACCCAACCAACTTAGATAATCTTATAATATACTCTAAATCAATCTAACCAAACAATGCTAATGACTAACCCAAAGCTATCACCTATAGGGAATCCTATATTAGTGGATCCTAAATCCAGTACATTTATCTGCCAAAGTGATAAAAAATTAAAATTCATCTTCTATAAAAAATATTTTAACCATCCAATCCTTTCGTACTAGAATGATCCAACTTTAATTAAGAGATAGAAACCAACCTGGCTCACACCGGTTTGAACTCAAATCATGTAAAATTTTAAAGGTCGAACAGACCTACTCACTAAGCTGCTACACTTAAAAGAAATTTTAATTCAACATCGAGGTCGCAACTACTCTCGTCGATAAGAACTCTCAGAGAAAATTACGCTGTTATCCCTAAAGTAACTTAATCTTTTAATCTTTAAATAAAGGATCAACTAAACTAAATATAACTATTTTATACTAACAACAGTTACTTAATTATATCTTTGTCACCCCAACATAACAAATAGACTATAATCAATATTAAACTGTAATTTAAAAAATACAATCTTTTTGTAAAGTTTTATAGGGTCTTATCGTCCCCTTAAAGTATTCAAGCCTTTTCACTTGAAAGTAAAATTCAAAAATTATAAGAAAGACAGCTTGCTCTTTGTCCGACCATTCATTCCAGCCCCCAATTAAAAGACTATTGATTATGCTACCTTCGCACGGTCAAATTACCGCGGCCCTTTAAAACAATTCAGTGGGCAGGCCAGACTTTATATTAACAACCATACAGACATGTTTTTGATAAACAGGCAAGAGCTGCGTTTGCCGAGTTCCTGTCTACTACCAATAAATCACTAATTAAATAACTATTATTTAACTAAAAATCTATCACAAATTAATCTATCCTACTAATATAACCATTTTAGCTAAACTTAAAACAATCAAATTCACTTCCCCCTAAATAATGCAAAAATATAAAAATTATAAACTTATACAACCTTAACTATAACGTCCTACAAGCAAAGCCGATTTTAAGCCAAGCTAAATCATATATAATTCACTTCTTAACATTAATTTCCACAAGAAGCTCATGCCTCCTGCGTTAAAAAAAGAAATTTATTAAAACTCCCCCTAAAATTAAACTTTTTTCGGAAAAAACCAGATATATGGCAGTCGAATAAAATATCATCACTAAATCAAAGTTAAATACTACTTTTCCACGTAGAAAATATCTAAAATCTAGCTCCTACCATTTCGGGATTTAATTTAATAAAACACATAAATCAGTTATCCCTGATACAAAAGGTACACACTCTAACTACTTCTATAAAATGACTCCCCGAACCTATACATTCTTTTACAATACTTTTACACTATAATCTCTACTTGAAATTCAATTTTTCTACTTTCCAGAAACATTAATTAATTATTTATATATCATATCCCTACACTAAATTCAAAATAAGAAATATTCCTTAGATAGCACCTAAAAGTGATCTCTCCAACGTAAGTGAAGCGCTTATAATTTAGCTACAATCTACTAAATCTAGGTATATTTTCCAACACACCTACTATGTTACGACTTATCTCACATTAAGTATGAGAGCGACGGGCGATGTGTACATATCTTAGAGCTAATATCAAACTTGCTTATTAAACAAGAATTACTATTAAATCCACCTTTAGAAATACCATTCCTCCTATCCTCCGTTATACACATATCCCATTGTAACCCATTTCTTTCCTCCTTATCGGCTGCACCTTGACCTAATATACTAGCTTATAAACTATTTCAACAGATTTTTGTAAAAACTATCTAATAATGGCGGTATACAAACTGATTTACAAAAAAAGGTAAGATAATTCGTGGTTTATCGTTTAAAGAACAGGTTCCTCTAACAAGACTAAAATACCGCCAAATCCTTTAAGTTTCGAGAATATAACTATTTACTACTCAAGTAAATTACTTTCAGCCCGGTATAACAGGGTATCTAATCCTGTTTTATACCCCGACTTTGATAGCCTCAAAATATCTTATCCAATAACTCCTCCACTTATTGACACCAAATTTCACCTTTTATCATTATAACAAAATTAAAAATAAAATAACCAATTGAACTATACACTTACACACCTTCATCTGCTCTATCAGTCTAACCGCGGCTGCTGGCACAAATTTAGCCTGAACTTTCAAGATTACTGGTTAAGGAACAACCCCATTTACCAATTCTTTACACTGAGAGCTCTCACTAATGCTTTCACAAACAAAATATTCAAGACTTACCTTACATGTGTATCAACTTAATAACAAAGACCTAAGCAAGGATCAAACTTTGAAAATTAAAATTAGAAAATAAACATTTAAGCTATAAAAATTACTAAATAGTAGTTTTTTTAGAAAAAACAAATTAAAAAAATCGAATAAATAAAAAGCAAAATAAACACATCACTATTGAAGGAACATTACCCCCCACTAAATTACCCACTTAATAGGCAAGTCTAACTTTAAATTAATCAATTTAATTTAGTATTAACTTATATAAATAAATTAGAATTAACTTTAACTGTAAGAACGGGTAAACATAATTCTTATCTTTAGATAAACAGCCGTATAAGGGTATAATGTACTGTTATTAGAATTTATGATAATACAAGTATTTAAATATTTTGTATGTCTATCTTGTCACAATTATAATTCTAATTTACCATGGGCATAATATTGGCATATAAATTATGTTATATCGTAGAAATAACATATATTTACTGTTTACTTGACTTAAAAGTTTTAAGTTATTTCTATATATTTAGATAACGTGTAATTATAAGGTTACATGGAGGTCTTTATAATTAATATAATTGCATATAATTAATAAGAGGGAATTATAATTAAAGCGTAAATCTCTAAATAGTAACGTTTATGATTAAATTTTTAATTAATATATATGCATAACTTAGTTAAAGAAATGAATATATTTAAATATATACTTTATTTATATTAAACTAGAAAAGACCTTGGATCTGTAATAATTAAAAATACCCTCATCTACTATTTCCTATAATCCCGAAGGTAGGAAATAGTCCCAAAGAGGGTATTTTTAATTATATATACAGATAAGCAATTCAGAATCTAGAACAGATATTTAGTGATAAGATTTTAAGCTTAATTATAGTATATATCTATACTTTAAATGTATATATGTGCGATGAGACGACGATTTAAACCGGCCTTTGCAAGTTCCAAAAACCTAAACTCTAAACCCAAATCTCGAGCTTTAATCACTATTAAGTTAACTGAAATTCAAGTATATTTTTGAATTTTGGCCTTAAATTTCCTCCTAAAAATCTTCTAAATAAAATACAAAATATATTTTATATAAAAGAATGCTCTTTTACATAACGAATATACTAAGTGATATCGTGCTTGACAAAAAGATCGTCTTGATAAAGCGAGTATGAGAGCCAACCTCTCCGTTATCAATCCCACTTCGGTACTTTATATTTAATGGAATTGCACCAATTCTTTAAAGATCAAAACTTCATGTGCCTTTACACCAAAATACAAAAAGATAAGCTAAATACCAAGCTTATGGGCTCATACCCCGTCTATGAAGACACTTCTCTTTTTAATTCTAACTCTTCATCCTGCCCGACTTTTGTTTACAATTACCCTCTTAACCGGAGCACTTATTGCGCTCTCATCTTCCTCATGATTTACTGCCTGAATAGGACTTGAGCTAAACCTCTTATCTTTTATCCCATTAATTTCATCTAAATCCAACCTATACTCCTCTGAGGCCGCCCTAAAATATTTTTTAATTCAAGCTCTAGGCTCTTCTATTATTCTAGCAAGGGCCCCGGCTCTTCTTTTACTATCTATAAGACCTAATTTAATAATTTTAAGAGCCCTTTTATTAAAAATAGGAGCTGCTCCCGTTCATTTTTGGTTTCCCTCTGTTATACAAGGAATTGGTTGACTTCAATGTATTATTTTAATAACTGTGCAAAAAATTGCCCCAATACTAATAATCTCATATTTAGTGACCAGAGGAACAGCTTCAATTATATTTCTATCATCAATCCTATCAAGGCTTGTAGGAGGACTTGGGGGGTTAAATCAAACTTTAGTTCGTAAAATCATAGCTTACTCTTCAATTAATCACATAGCCTGAATGTTAGCAGCTATTTTTGTAAATACCCCCCTTTGAGCAAATTATTTCCTTATCTATAGAATTGTCTCATCCTCAGTAGTTGCTATTATACACTCCCAACAAATCTTTCACTTCAAACAAGCATCAAACCTAACTAATCAATCAACCCTTCTTAAAATTTCAATACTTTTTTCTCTCTTATCCCTCGGAGGGCTACCTCCATTTCTTGGGTTTATACCAAAACTGATAATTATCCAAGCAATGATTGCTAATGGATTCGGGGTATGACTTTTAGTCCTCCTATTTAGGGCTCTAATTACGCTATTTTACTACCTCCGAATTACAATAATATCAATAACACTTAGATCACCTAAAACTAAAAGAACTACTTTAACCCCCTTCAACTCCCTCTTAGGTAGAATTTCTTTTATCAACCTTACCCCCCTCCTTACCCCCCTTATTATCTTCCTGCCCTTCTAAGGTTTTAAGTTAATAAAACTAGCAGCCTTCAAAGTTTCAAATAAGAGTTATAATCTCTTAAACCTTAAGCTAAGGTAGTCTTCACCACACCTTCAAATTTGCAATCTAACGTGCTAATTTACACTACAAAGCCTTAGCGAGAGAAATAAATTTCGTTAATAGATTTACAATCTATCGCCTACTAACTCAGCCACCTCGCTA